GTTTTATTTATTGTTTATTTATATTATTTTATATTATTTTAATTAATTTTTTAAGCTATTGGACTATAAATTGTACGATAGGTTAAAATGAGAACTAAAAGGCCTAAATAAAAAAATAAAAATCAAATAAAATTTTATAATTTAATGATTCAAATTTATTGAAGTAGGTCGTGTAAAGTACAAAATTGGGAAAATTGGTATAAACACCCTATTGTGATATGAATTTATTGAAAAAGGTCAAGTTGAGTAAGAAATTTTACAAAAGTATAATGATGACTTAGTAGTAAATATAACCTTTTATTATAATAAGATTCTATAAGAAAAGAAGATTTATACATTGTTGTATATATTTTATTATCCTCATTTTTATAAATAATAAAATCTTTAAATAAGAGAAAAAAAGGTATATTTAATAATAAATACATATGTACGTGTATTCCTATATATATATTTAATCAATTAAGGTAAAGATATACTACTAAATATATTATTATATTAATAGTATTAATAACTATACAAATACACTAGATTCCATTTATAAAGGTAAAAAAAAATGGAATCTAGTGTATTTGTATAGTTATTAATACATAACTAAAAAAAATGAAACCAATGTTTATAATTAATGTTAAAACATAAAAAAAGAATTTTTGGGCAAAAAGAAGTTCTATTTCTCGGTAGGGGTAGGTCCCCTACCTCATTTTACTTAATTTTGTTAGAGTTGGGGTAAAATTTTTATGAAATTGAAAAAGTGTTCCGTTTTTAAGATTTAATGTTTGTTTTTAATATTTAATAATATTAGATATTATTGTTAAGTCCATCTTTAATATTTTTGTTAAAATATATATCATAAAGTTTTATTCTTGCTTGAAATATTTATTTTAGCATTAATCTATATGTAAATTATTGTTTAAAAAGGTTTCTCAAAGAAACAACCATTGCAGTAGATAATATTATTGATATTAAGTAATTTTAGATTTGGTAAATGTTATAAGAATTGGTTAAAGCTGTGCCAGCAGCTGCGGTTATACAGCAAATTCAAATAAATATTCTTGGTTTTAAAGTAATTATTATGGTTAGTTTCGATTAAAATGATCATTTTAGGGTGAAATACATAAAATGTTTTAATAGATTTGAATTATAAAAGTGAGATGTTATGAAATTGAAATTGTAAACTAGGATTAGATACCCTATTATTTTTAATGTAAAAATTGAGCCGGAGTATTATTAGGTATGATCTTGAAACTTAAAGAATTTGGCGGTATTATAGTCTATTTAGAGGAATCTGTTATGTAATCGATAGTCCACGTTGAACCTTACTTATATAAATTTCTTGTATACCGCTGTTTAATGAATATACTTTTAGGTTAGATTTTCTTAATAAAGAAGTAATTAAGATTTCAAGTCAAGGTGCAGTAATATATAAGATAAATAATGGATTACAATAAATTTTATTTATTATGGATAACTTTTGTAATATTAGTTTGAAAGTGGATTTAAGTGTAATTTTTTAAAGATTATTTAGGTGATTTATAGCTCTATAATATGCACACATCGCCCGTCGCTCTCGTTAGGTTAAGATGAGATAAGTCGTAACAAAGTAGGTGTATCGGAAGGTGTACCTAGAATTAACAGGTTATACTTAAAGTTAAGATTTTCATTTACACTGGAATAATTTATCGTGCAATTCGATATAACTTGAAAATTAATAAGATTGTTTTGTTGTTCAATTTGATATTAAAGTTAAATTAAGTAAATTTAAGTCAGTGTATTTTTAAAAAATAGGATTATTTTAACTATAGTAAATTAGTACTGTGAAGGAATTTTAAAATTGATAATATAATTAATAAAAGGGAATTTATGTTATTGTATCTTGTGTATCAGAGTGGATTTAATAGAATTAAATATTTTATATTTCTCGAATTTAAAAGATTTAATTGAGTAGAATAGTTATTGTATCATAAATATTATTAATACTTAGTTGGTAATGAAATGTTATTCGTTTTTAAGGATATCTAGTTTTTTAATAAATGAATTTAATTCAGAAAATAATGATTATTATTTATATTTTTATAAAAATATACTTTATTTTTAATTTTTAAGGGGAAAATCTCTTGGAAAAATTTTTATAATAGTTTTGGTAGTTGAGAATTTTGTGAATTTAGAATTTGTTAATAATTAAAGGATGTTAAAATTTAATTCTTATTTTAGAAGATTTTATGTTTATTTAAAGTATTTATTAAAATAAATTAAAGAATTTTGAATTTTTGATAAAAATGATTTAATTAGTAAATGTTTATGTGGAAGTGTAAATAAATGGTTTGTTAATATGAAGAATTAGGCAAATATTTTGCTCGTCTGTTTAATAAAAACATAGTTTCTTGATTATTTAGGAAATTTAACCTGCCCACTGAAAAATTTTGAAGGGCCGCAGTATTTTGACTGTGCAAAGGTAGCATAATCATTAGTCTTTTAATTGGAGGCTGGTATGAATGGTTGGACGAGGTAAATACTATTTTATGTTAATTAAAATTGAATTTCGATGTTAAGTAAAAATACTTAAATGTTATTAAGGGACGAGAAGACCCTATAGAGTTTAATATATGTAGTTTTAATTGAGTTAGAGAGTAATTTTTGGTTAATTATGTAATATATTTAATTGGGGTGATTTGAAGATAATTAAAACTCTTTTTAGAATTAAATATTTTAATTAATTTGTTGATCCATATTTGATGATTATAAGATTAAATTACCTTAGGGATAACAGCATAATTCTTTTTGAGAGTTCATATCGAAAAAGGAGATTGTGACCTCGATGTTGGATTAAGATAAATTTTGGGTGCAGATGTTTAATTATTAGGTCTGTTCGACCTTTAAATTCTTACATGATCTGAGTTTAAACCGGCGTGAGCCAGGTTGGTTTCTATCTTTAATACATTTTAATACTTTAGTACGAGAGGACCAAGTATTAGAAATAATTTTATATTTTTGATTATTAATAATTTGACTATTTTGGCAGATTGAGTGTGGTAGATTTAGAATCTATTAATATGATTAAATATCATAGATAGTAAATGTTGGGAAAGGAAATATTTATAATAATTTTAGTGGGATTAATTTTAGTTATTTTTGTAATAGTTGGGGTAGCTTTTTTTACTTTATTAGAGCGAAGGGTTTTAGGTTATGTTCATCTTCGTAAAGGTCCTAATAAGGTAGGCTTTACAGGTATTTTACAACCTTTTGGAGATGCTATTAAGCTTTTTTGTAAAGAACATATATATCCAATTGTTTCAAATTATTTACTTTATTATGCTTGTCCTGTATTTTCTTTATTTTTGTCATTAATTTTATGAATATTAATACCGTATGTAAGAGGAATATTTAATTTTCATTTGGGATTATTTTTTTTTTTGGTTTGTACTAGTATGGGAGTATACACAGTTATATTAGCTGGTTGATCTTCAAATTCTAATTATGCTTTATTAGGAGGTTTACGAGCTGTTGCTCAAACTATTTCTTATGAAGTAAGATTAGCTTTAATTTTATTATCTTTTGTATTTTTGGTAGGGAGATATTCTTTACTAGATTTTTTTTATTATCAAACAATAATTTGATTTTTGTTTTTTTGTTTACCTTTATGTAATGTTTGATTTGTTTCATGTTTGGCTGAAACCAATCGTAGTCCTTTTGATTTTGCTGAAGGAGAATCAGAATTGGTTTCAGGATTTAATGTAGAATATGGTAGAGGAGGTTTTGCATTAATTTTTTTAAGTGAATATTCTAGAATTTTATTTATAAGTATATTAATATGTGTTCTTTTTTTGGGTGCAGATTTAAATTCGATTAGATTTTATTTAAAATTAATTTTTATTGCTTTTCTGTATATTTGGGTTCGAGGGACTCTACCTCGATATCGTTATGATAAATTGATATATTTAGCGTGGAAAAGTTTTTTACCTTTATCTTTAAATTTTTTATTTTTTTATTTAGGTATAAAGATTTTCTTTTAAGGTTTAATTAAGTAAGGGAAGTTATTAAGGGATTTTAACCCTTTCATTATGATTTCAAGACATAAGCTTATTCATTAAGTTTATAACTTACTTAATTATAGAGAATGTTATCTCATGTTTTAATAATTAAAGGATTTAAAATATAATAAGAAAAATATAGAATTGTAAGAATTTGCCCAGTAATAATATATGGATCTTCAACAGGACGAGCCCCAATTCAGGTTAATAGAATTACAATTGTAACTAAAATTCAAAATATGATTTGATTGATAGGATAATATTGGAGGCCTCGTGAATTTGATGATGTAAAAGGTAAAAAGAATAGAATTGCAATAGACATAACTAATGCAATTACTCCTCCTAATTTGTTAGGAATAGAGCGTAGAATTGCATAAGCAAAAAGAAAATATCATTCTGGTTGAATATGAACTGGAGTTACTAAAGGGTTAGCAGGAATAAAATTATCCGGATCTCCTAAAATGTAGGGTTCTTTAAGGGAAAGAATAACCAAAAATATAAAAAGTATAATGAATCCAAAAACATCCTTGAAGGTGAAGTAAGGGTGAAAGGGGATTTTATCTAGATCTCTATTTAAACCTAAAGGATTATTTGATCCTGTTTGATGAAGAAATAATAAATGAACCATTGCAGTAGCAGCAACAATAAATGGTAAAACGAAATGAAATGTAAAAAAGCGATTTAGAGTTGCATTATCTACTGCAAAACCCCCTCAAACTCATTGTACCAATTCTACCCCTAGATAAGGGATGGCTGATAATAAATTAGTAATTACTGTTGCTCCTCAAAATGATATTTGTCCTCAAGGTAAAACATAACCTATAAAAGCTGTAGCCATTACAAGAAATAAAATTACTACACCAACTATTCAAGTATAGAATAATTTATATGATCCATAATATATACCTCGTCCAATATGTAAATAAATGCAAATAAAGAATATTGATGCTCCATTTGCATGAAGAGTTCGTAAGAGTCAACCGTAATTTACGTCTCGACAAATATGAGCTACTCTAGAAAATGCTAAATCAATATGTGCTGAATAATGTATAGCTAAAAATAATCCAGTAGCAATTTGAATAACCAAACATAATCCTAAGAGAGATCCAAAATTTCATATTGATGTGATGTTAGCAGGAAGAGGAAGATCAACAAAGGCATCATTAGTAATCTTGATTAAAGGGTGAACTTTTCGTAAGGGTTTAAACATTAATTTATTTGTCGTAAGGGTCCCTTATAAATTCTAATTATTTTTACTACTGCAATTAAAGTTAAAAATAGATAAGCGGCAATTATAATTGTTATATTGTTAATAGGTTGATTATATATTTTAAGAAGAAAATTATTGGAGTATAAGTTAATAATTGAGTCTGTTTCTATACTTTCATATGAATTTATAGTATAATCTGTGTTTATAATATATATATATAGGAATATTATAGGTAATAAAATAATAATTATAGTAATTTTATTAGATAAAAAAAATATTTCATTAGAGGCTAGTCTAGTAACATATATAAATAATACTAATATTCCTCCCAAATAAATAAGAAGTAAAATATAGGAAAATCAAAATCTTAAGGATATGATCCCTCTAATTAAACATATTATAATAGCTTGGAGAAATAAGATTAATCCTATTGATAAAGGGTGATCCAGAAATAAAAAAATGACTCTAAGTGTAATGCTAATTCCTGTTAGTAAATAAAGAATATCAAAGGATAGTTTAATAAAAACATTAGTTTTGGAAATTAAAGATAAGATTTTCTTTCCTTTGAAGTTTTAAAAGAAAATCTTATTTTTGGTTTACAAGACCAATGTTTTTATTAAACTATTAAAACTAATGTTAATAATGTTTTATTTTATATTTTTTTGTGGTTTGTGGGTATTTTCCTCGAAACGGAAGCATTTATTAATAACTTTATTAAGATTAGAATTTATTGTATTAGTATTATTTATTATAATATATTATTGTATTATAAAAATATCAGGTGAATTATATATAACAATATTTTTTTTATCTTTTGCGGTTTGTGAAGGGGCTTTAGGTTTATCTATTTTAGTATCTATAATTCGTACTCATGGTAATGATTATTTTAATTCTTTTGGTTTATTACAATGTTAAGTTATATTATGTATATAATTTTTATAATCCCTTTATGTTGAATAAAAAAAGGTTGGTGATTAGTACAGAATTTATTGTTTTTAATTTCCTTACTATATTTACTAAATATAGATTTTTTTTGTTGAAGAGGATTAAGATATATATTTGGTTATGATTATTTATCTTTTGGATTAGTTATACTAAGATTTTGAATTTGCGTTTTAATAATTTTAGCTAGTTATTCTGTTATTCGTTATAAGTTTTATAATAAAATATTTTTGTTAATGATTTTATTATTGTTATTAATACTTTACTGTACTTTTTGTAGATTAAATATAATTTCATTTTATTTTTTTTTTGAAGGTAGATTAGTGCCTACTTTATTTCTTATTTTTGGTTGAGGATATCAGCCAGAGCGATTGCAAGCAGGTATTTATTTATTATTTTATACTTTATTTGCTTCTTTACCTTTACTTTTAGGCATTATATTTTTATATAAAAATATAAATTATTTAGTTTTTTCTTTAATATATATGGGTGAATATATAAATTTTTATTTATATATTAGAATGATTTTGGCATTTTTGGTTAAAATACCGATATATCTTGTTCATCTGTGGTTACCAAAAGCTCATGTTGAGGCTCCTGTTTCTGGGTCAATAATTCTGGCCGGGGTATTATTAAAGCTAGGAGGTTATGGTTTATTACGGGTATATATATACTTAATGGAGATTGGGATTATAATAAATTTATTTTGACTTTCTGTCAGATTAGTTGGAGGGACATTAGTTAGTTTAATATGTTTACGTCAAGTAGATATAAAAGCTTTAATTGCTTATTCATCTGTAGCTCATATAGGTTTAGTAATTGGGGGTCTAATAACTTTAAATACGTGAGGATTTTATATAACTTTTGTTTTAATAATTGCCCATGGGTTATGTTCATCAGGATTATTTTGTCTTGCTAATATTAGATATGAACGATTAGGAAGACGAAGATTATTAATTAATAAGGGTCTATTAAGATTAATACCAAGAATAACTTTATGGTGATTTCTTTTGTCTTCTTCAAATATAGCTGCTCCTCCTTCTTTAAATCTGCTAGGAGAAATTGGTTTATTTAATAGAATAGTAGGATGAATATGATTTACAATATTATTTTTAATATTAATTTCTTTTTTTAGTGCAGCTTATACTTTATATTTATATTCTTATAGTCAACATGGTACTTATTATTCTGGAATATTCAGAAGAGTTGGAGGATATTGTCGTGAATATTTATTATTAATACTTCATTGAGTACCTTTAAATTTTTTAATTTTAAAAAGAGACTTTGTTTTAGTTTGAATATAAACTTAAGTAGTTTAATAAAAAATTATGATTTGTGGTGTCATAGATATAAAATTTATCTTAGGTTGTGAAGTTTTTATCATTATGTTTTATTAGTTTTTTTTCTTTATTATTTTTATCATTATTAAATTTTATTATAAGATTATATTTTATTATAAATAATTTAACTTATTTTATTGAATGAGAAGTAGTAAGATTAAATTCATCCTCAATTGTGATAACATTATTATTTGATTGAATATCATTGTTGTTTATAAGATTTGTTATATTAATTTCTTCTTTAGTAATTTTGTATAGAGAGGATTATATAAGAGGAGATGTAGCTATTAATCGTTTTATTTTTTTAGTTTTAATATTTGTATTATCAATAATATTTTTAATTATTAGTCCGAATTTAATTAGAATTTTATTAGGTTGAGATGGGTTGGGATTAGTTTCTTATTGTTTAGTTATTTATTATCAAAATGTAAAGTCGTATAATGCTGGTATATTAACTGCTTTATCTAATCGAGTAGGAGATGTTGCTTTATTAATAGCAATTGCTTGAATATTAAATTTTGGGAGATGAAATTATGTATTTTACTTAGATTGTATATTTAATGAGAGGGAAATATGAATTATTTCCGTATTAGTAGTTTTGGCCGGAATAACAAAGAGAGCTCAAATTCCTTTTTCTGCTTGATTGCCAGCGGCAATAGCCGCTCCTACTCCTGTTTCAGCTCTTGTTCATTCTTCAACTCTTGTAACAGCTGGAGTTTATTTATTAGTTCGATTTAGAAAAGCTTTTCCTGAGTGATTAATAAGTTTTTTATTAGTAATTTCTGTCTTAACTATGTTTATATCAGGGTTAGGAGCTAATTTTGAATATGATTTGAAAAAAATTATTGCTTTATCAACACTTAGTCAATTAGGTTTAATAATAAGAATTTTATCTTTAGGATTTTCGGACTTAGCTTTTTTTCATTTATTAACACATGCTTTATTTAAGGCTTTATTATTTATATGTGCAGGAATAGTTATTCATAATGTGAAAAATTTTCAAGATATTCGTTTTATAGGAAATTTATCTCTTTTTATACCTCTAACATCTTCATGTTTTATAGTATCAAATTTTGCATTATGTGGTATACCTTTTTTAGCTGGATTTTATTCAAAAGATATAATTTTAGAGGTTGTTTCTTTGAGAAACCTAAATATATTTATATATTTTTTATATTTTTTTTCTACTGGATTAACCGTATGTTATTCTTTTCGGTTATTTTATTATGTTTTATGAGGAGATTTTAACTTAATCCCTATATTTAAGCTAAGAGAGGAGAGTTGAATAATAGTATATGGAATAGTAGGATTAATAATTTTTGCGGTTATAGGAGGTAGAATATTAAATTGAATGATTTTTTTAACTCCTTATTTTATTTGTTTACCTTTTTTAATAAAAATTATACCAATTTTTGTAAGTATTTTAGGAGTCTGACTAGGAAGAATTTTATTTAAATATGGTTTAAATTATTATTTTAATTTATTTAAATATTATGGTTTAATTATTTTTTCAGGATCTATGTGATTTATACCTTTAATTTTTACTAAAGGAGTAGTGAAATTACCATTATCTTTAGGTTTAGATTCTATTAAGTATATTGATTTAGGGTGAAGAGAATATTTTGGAGCTCAAAATATGTATTATATATTAATAAAGTTTGGTAGAATCAATCAGTGATTTCAAACTAATGATCTAAAATCTTATTTAGTAATTTTTTTAATTGTTTTATTAATACTTATATTTTTAATATATTCAAATATCTTATATTAGAGTATAACACTGAAGCTGTTATTGAGATAATTTTATCTTTGAATAATTTATTTATAAAAATAAATTTTTATTTTTACAATGAAAATGTAATGTTTTGTTTAAACTATATAAATTAAGATGTAAATGGATTTTAACCACTTAAATAATAAGTTAGCAGCTTTTATTTGATCAACACATCTTCTTAATTGGAATAAGAAATTCAATTCTATCATTAACAGTGATATACCTCTAATTTGGTTTCAATTAAGGTAAATAAGGATATATTATATCTTACTATCAGGTCGAAACTGATTACAATTTATTTGCTTCTTACTTAGAATAACATTTATTGTTAAATAATGTTAGATAAAGTTAATTATAATTTATTTATTAAGGTAAATTGAAATTTCAATACTTTTTGAATGCAAATCAAATGTTATAATTAACTATTACCCTATGAAGCTCATTCAAGTGAACCTTGGTTTCATTCATGATATAAGCCTACAGTCAAAATAAACAAAAAAACAACTCTTGTTAGTGATCATGTAATAATATTTGATGAAAATGGAATAATAGTTATAGGTAAAATTAGAGCAATTTCTACATCAAAAATTAAAAAAATGATTGCGATTAAGAAAAATCGTAAGGAAAATGGGAGACGAGAAGATGAAATAGGGTCAAAACCACATTCGAAGGGTGAACTTTTTTCTCGATCTTCAATATTTTTTTTTGATAGGAGATTAGTTAAAATTATAACAATAGCTGAGATTATTAGGATAATTAAAGATATAAGGAAGATAATAAAGATTATTTATTCTAAATATTTTAGACTTTTTGATTGGAAGTCAAAAGTACTATTTATACTAAATAAATTAACTACCTCATCAGTAAATTGAAACATATAAGAATAATCATACAACATCTACAAAATGTCAATATCATGCAGCTGCTTCAAAACCGAAATGGTGATTAGAAGTGAAATGTATAAATAATATACGAGATAAACATGTAATTAGAAATGTTGTTCCAATAATTACATGAAGCCCATGGAAGCCTGTTGCTACAAAAAAACTAGATCCAAAAACAGAATCTGCAATAGTAAAAGGAGCTTCATAATATTCATATAATTGTAAAATAGTAAAATATACTCCTAAAATAATTGTAAATAGTAATCCTTGAACTGCTTGAGTATAATTATTTTCTAATAGGCCATGGTGGCTTCATGTAATAGTGATTCCTGAAGCTAATAATACTGTTGTATTTAGTAAAGGTACTTGTAAAGCATTAAAAGGAATAATACCTGATGGAGGTCAAGATGATCCTAAGTCAATAGCAGGAGCTAAACTTCTATGATAGAATGTTCAGAAGAATGATACAAAAAAAAATACTTCTGAAACAATAAATAGAATTATTCCTCAACGAAGGCCTGTTAATACTTCTTTAGTATGACATCCTTGGTATGTACTTTCTCGCACAACATCTCGTCATCATTGGATAGTTGTAAGAGCTAAAACTACTGTTCCTATTAATATGAGTTTTTCGTTGAATTGATAAGAGAATTTAATGAATCCTACTATTCCTACTATTACGCTGAAAGCTGCTACAATAGGTCAAGGGCTATAAGTAACTAAATGATAAGGGTGATTTACATGTATTGACATTAATTTACTTCTCTAGAGTAAAGTGTTCTTAGGACAGCAAATACATAAGATTGAATAATAGCTACAGCAGATTCTAATATTAATAAGAGGATTTGGGTAATAATTAGAAGTGGGACTAAATATATTATTATTGTACTACCTGTATTTCCTAGTAAAGTTATTAAGAGGTGACCAGCAATTATATTGGCAGCTAAACGAATTGCTAAAGTTCCTGGTCGAATTACGTTTCTGATTGTTTCAATACAGACTATAAAAGGTATAAGGGCTCCTGGAGTTCCTTGGGGAACTAATGGAGCAAATAAGTGTTTAGTATTATTAATTCACCCATAAATTATGAATCTTAATCATAAAGGGAGAGCTAATGAAAGGGTTATAACTATATGACTTGTACTTGTAAAAATATAGGGAAATAATCCTATAAAATTATTATATAAAATAATTGAGAATAATGAAATAAAAATAAATGTGGATCCTTTATTAATTTTTTTCTTTCCAATTAAAAGTTTAAATTCTTCATGAAGTTTATGAGTAATTATGTTTCATATAATAATTCTTCGTGAAGGAATTAATCAAATAGATGTGGGAATAATTATTAATCCAATAAAAGTTCTTAATCAATTTATAGTAAGATTTATAATACTTGAGGAGGGATCAAATACTGAAAATAAATTAGTTATCATTTTCAAGAAAAGGATTTTTTTATTATTGTTTTAGTAAAAGACTTTGTTAAAGGTAGTTTAAATGGTGTATAATAATTTATTACATTAAATAAAAGTAATATTAATGAGAAAAAAGTGAATAATATTAATCAATTTAAAGGTATTATTTGTGGAATAAAGAAATATTAGATTAATTCTAATAATATTAGTATGACATACTAATGTTATTTTTTAACTAACTTCTTTCATCAAAAGTAATTGCTAAATTACTATAAACTGGTTTAAGAGACCATTACTTGCTTTTCAGTCATCTGATGATTCAGAAATATGATAAATTCAGTTAAGGAAATCAGTTGTTGATAAGCTTTCTATAACAATAGGTATAAAACTGTGGTTTGCACCGCAGATTTCTGAACATTGACCATAAAATAATCCAGGACGATTAAATCAAAAAGTTGCTTGATTTAATCGTCCTGGTATAGCATCTGCTTTTACACCTACTCTAGGAATAGTTCAAGAGTGAATTACATCTTCGGATGTAATTAAGAGACGAGTTAATGTGTTAAGTGGAAGGGTTGTTCGATTATCAACTTCTAATAGTCGGATATTAAAATTGTCTATTTCATTTTGGGGTATTATGTATGAATCAAACTCTACATCTGTAAAGTCGGAATATTCATAACTTCAATATCATTGGTGACCAATAGTTTTTAAAGTTAAAGTGGGTTGAGAATTTTCGTCGATTAAATATAGAATTCGAAGAGAAGGTAGAGCAATAAAAATTAATACAACTGCGGGTAAAACTGTTCATAAAATTTCTAAATATTGACCATCTATTACAAACCGATCTAAGTATTTATTATAAATAAGGGATAAAATTATGTAACCTACTGTTGTTACAATTATTATAATAATGAATATAGAATGATCATGAAAGTATATTAATTGTTCTATTAAAGGGGAAACTCTATCTTGAAAACCTAAATTTGCAAATGTTGCCATTGGTTCTAAAAAAAGTGTGAACTTTATTTATGGAGCTTAAATCCATTGCACTAATCTGCCATATTAGAATTAATTAGTAATTAAAGTCAATTCATTATAAGTATGTTCTGCTGGAGGATAATTATGAGCTCATTCGACAGATCTATTTATTTGGGAGGCAAATATAATATTACGGTTTCTTGTTATTCTTTCTCAAATAATAAATAGGAATATGATTACGGCGACAAATGAAATTATAGATCCTATTGTTGAAATAATATTTCAAGATGTATAAGCATCAGGATAATCAGAGTATCGTCGAGGTATCCCTGCTAATCCTAAGAAATGTTGAGGGAAAAATGTTAAATTTACTCCTACAAATATTGTAAAGAATTGACTTTTTAGTCAAGTTGAGTTTATTCTTAAGCCTGTAAATAAAGGATATCAGTGAATAAATCCTGCTATAATTGCAAATACTGCTCCTATAGATAAAACATAATGAAAGTGTGCAACAACATAATAGGTGTCATGAAGGATAATATCAATAGCTGAATTTGCCAAGATTACACCTGTAAGACCTCCTACTGTAAATAAGAAAATGAATCCTAAGGCTCATAAAGATGCAGGGTTATATACTACCTTTGAACCATATATTGTAGCTAATCAGCTGAAAATTTTAATACCAGTAGGAACAGCAATAATTATTGTTGCACCCGTAAAGTAAGCTCGTGTATCAACATCTATACCAACAGTAAATATGTGGTGTGCTCATACTACAAACCCTAAAAACCCAATAGCTGATATAGCTCAAATTATTCCATAATTTCCGAAAGCTTCCTTTTTACCTCTTTCATGAGAAATGACATGAGAAATTATCCCAAATCCAGGTAGAATTAAAATATAAACTTCTGGATGTCCAAAAAATCAGAATAAGTGTTGATAGAGAATTGGATCTCCCCCTCCAGCAGGGTCAAAGAAGGAGGTATTAAGATTACGATCAGTTAAGAGTATAGTGATTGCACCAGCCAGTACAGGTAAGGATAAAAGTAATAGTAAAGCGGTAATACCAACCGATCAAACAAATAAAGGTATTTGTGTTGGGTTTATATATAAAGGTTTTATATTGATTATAGTAGTAATGAAATTTACAGCTCCTATAATTCTTGATATACCTGCAAGATGTAGTGAAAAAATAGTTAAATCAACCGCTGGTCCTGCGTGTGCGATTCTTGCTGAGAGAGGGGGGTAAACGGTTCATCCAGTACCTGCTCCACTTTCAACCATACTACCAATTAATAATAATATAATTGATGGGGGTAATAATCAAAATCTTATATTATTTATTCGTGGGAAAGCTATATCAGGGGCTCCTAATATCAAAGGTACTAATCAATTTCCAAAACCTCCAATTATGATAGGTATAACCATAAAGAAAATTATAATGAAGGCATGTGCTGTTACAATAACATTGTAAATTTGATCATCACCAATTAGGGATCCGGGTTGACCTAGTTCTGTTCGAATTAAAATTCTTAAAGAAGTTCCTAATATACCTGCTCATGCACCAAAAATAAAGTAAAGTGTTCCAATATCTTTGTGATTAGTTGAAAATAATCATCGTTGCAGGTAAAGTGACTGAGATTATAGGTGATAGATTGTAAATCTATTAAGGGGATTATGTCCTCTTTACCAGGTCTTATATTCATATCATGATTTTAGAATGCAATTCTAAAGGTGTAATAAATACTAAGACTTAAAGATGATTTCTTTATTTATAACTTTGAAGGATATCAGTTTTATTTAACTTAAAGCCTTAATATATAGAAATTATTAAGGTGCATGCTAAGATCCCTAAAATGATTGAGGATAGTGATATTAACAAAGTGATTGAATATTGATTTTTTGGTGAAATTAATAATATTCAATTTACTTCTGAATTAGATATCATAATCGTTGAATATATGATTCGTATATAGTAAAATAGAGTTAAAAGTGATGTTATCACCAGGATTATAGCAGTGAAAAATATTGAATTTTCTGCTATAAATTGAATAGCAATTCACTTAGGGAAAAATCCTAAAAAGGGAGGGAGCCCTCCTAAAGATAGAAGAGAAATGAATAAAGTGAATTTTAATATTTTTTTTGTATTGATTGAATTAAATGTTTGGGTGATATAAGATAAATTTGTTATTGAAGTTAAGGTTAAAATAACTGTAATGTTAATAGTATAGATGATAAAATATATCCATCATAAATTTGATCCTATGATTATGGTTACTAATATTCATCCGATGTGATTAATTGATGAAAAGGCTAGAATTTTTCGTAAAGAAATCTGATTTAAACCGCCAATACCACCAATAATTGCTGATAGAATAATTATTACTTGAATAATAAAGTTATTTATGATTAGATATGAGATAAGAATTATTGGTGCAATTTTCTGGATGGAAAGGATAATAAAGCAGTTTATTCAGGAAATTCCCTCTACTACTGACGGTAATCATCAATGAAAAGGAGCGGATGCAATTTTTATTAGTAAGGGAATTATAATTAGAATATTTCAGAATTTATTTTGATATAGAGAAAATATTTCATGTGAGTTAGTTTTAAATAAAATTATGAATAGAAGGGTGGCCGAGGCAATCGCTTGTACTAAAAAATATTTTAATGCAGCCTCTGAAGAGAATATATTTTTATTGGAAGTAAGAAGAGGAATAAAGGAGAGTAAGTTAATTTCTAGACCTATTCATGCTCCTAATCATGAATTAGCACACAGTGAAATTAACATACCTCTAATTAATGTTATTAAAAAGAGGATTTTTGTTGAATTTTTGGGCATTAGAAAAGAGAGATTAACTCTATAGATGGGGTATGAACCCATTAGCTTAAATTTAGCTTACTTTTCTACATTTTGGTGTATGGTGCACAAAAATTTTTGATATTTTAGGATTACAGTTTAATTCTGTTAAATGTAGTAAAAGTAATGGAAATTACATTATTTATCCTATCACGATAACCCTTTAATCAGGCATTTTACT